TAATAATAGATCTAATTTATCAAATCAATTAATTGTCGAGAATTTAATAGTATAACATAGGAAGACTTTTTATCCATACTAAATCAAAAATTCAATTTCTAATCCAATTCCAATATAGAATGCTATTGAATTTTTCGTCCTTTTCCATTCTTTCGTTTCTATAACCTACCTTCTTCGTTCTACTTACTTAATACAGACAATTAATTTAAGTATCCGACGAGGTATTCAGATGACCGGTATTCAATGGGTCAGGTCACACCTAAGACCCAAACAATATAAGTGAGATGGAAAAAGGACGGATTAAAAGATCTAATATTCCAACATATTTACTAAAAAGGGGTACCTTGCTTGGTCTTTTATTTATTATTTATAAATTTATAATAAATAAAATGAAATAATTTTAATTAAGATTATTATATACTAATAGATTTAATTAATATTAATTATTAATATAATTAATTAATATAATATCCTCTTCTCTTTCTTGGATTGGGTTTGAATGAGATAGATTTTTTTAATTAAAATATAGAGGATACACAAGTCGGAGTTGGAAAAGGGCTGGGCACTCTACTCCATTTCATTATTCAAGAACAATCAAAAAATAAAGTCAAATGAATAACGAATATGGTATCTCTAAAAATACTGACATAGAGTAATATAACCGATCGTACCAATCAATCTAGATATGTTTCTTCCTTATCAATCGGTACTATTCCGTAGTGAAAGAAATGAAAATTCCCGCATTTCTTTTGTCTGATGATAAATATAAAAATATTTATGTGAAAAAAAAAAAAAAAAAAAATAAGGATTCTTAGATCTTGCTCCCTGTCCCACTTTATCTGTAAAAAGTGGGAGATGAATTGATAAATTCATCGGATCCTAGTTCGGGACTGACGGGGCTCGAACCCGCAGCTTCCGCCTTGACAGGGCGGTGCTCTGACCGATTGAACTACAATCCCAGCGAGGTGTATGGCATACATATTCTTATGGTTTCATAAGAACATTCTATTCGTTTCGTCGTGTTGTAACAGAAACAAAAATGATATACTGATATCATATCCACATGGATATGAACTATAGCAATAATTACTAGTAATCGGTGGTTATTTTTTTTTTTTTTTATTGTCAAAAATGACTAATTAAAAAAAAAAAAAAAAAATATGGATAGATCAAAAAAATGGTTGATCTTTAATTTTGACGGATAGGGCATTTCTATTTCTGGAGGACAAATTAAACTGGTTAGATCGTATTCAATGGAACGGCGAATTTTTGGGCCGAGCTGGATTTGAACCAGCGTAGACATATTGCCAACGAATTTACAGTCCGCCCCCATTAACCGCTCGGGCATCGACCCAGGAAGAATTAATTCTAGGTTTAGTTATAATCCATGATTAACTTCCTTTCGTAGTACCCTACCCCCAGGGGAAGTCGAATCCCCGCTGCCTCCTTGAAAGAGAGATGTCCTGAACCGCTAGACGATGGGGGCAGATCCGCCCGACCATCAGCATACTATGCTGATAGTATGATAAGTTTTTTTGGAATTGTCAATATACAATATAATTATAATATATTATATAACTAGATCAAAAGAGTCTTTTCTACTTTGAAATTTTTAATATTAATATACAGAAATCTAGATAACTTTAATTTACAATACGGATTAATATAGATATATATATTATTATGTATTATAATACAATGCATAGCATAGTATAGTATTATATAATATATATACAGATTAATTAAACAAAGTTATAGTAGTAGGATTCCCTTAGTTAGGGTAGTGCTTGATCCGACAGAAAAAAGGGATAAAAAGAATATTTAATAATATTTATTATAATATTAATTTTTTTTTCTTCATTCAATTTTAACTAATTTCTTCGTTCATCGTTCAGATGAGATATGCCTATCACTATCTCATATTAAACCAAAAAATTAAAAAACGCTAGACATTTTTTTTTTTTTTTTTTATGGAATTTGGCTCGGGATATGAATCCCCCCATCACATGATTGAAGAAAATATCTTAACTCTATGTTGATAATGAGCTCTTATACATATATGTAGATATGTATATGTCTATTATATTATATCTATTATATATGTAGTAAACTCATAATTTAATTAAAACTATTAAATTTTTAAAATTGAATAAACAGGCCCTTTTAACTCAGTGGTAGAGTAACGCCATGGTAAGGCGTAAGTCATCGGTTCAAATCCGATAAAGGGCTTTTTCATTAAACTCAAGTCTTAGTCTTCGTTTTCCATTGTTAATAGTTCTAAAAAAAAAAAGTAATCACCAGTATAATGAATTCTAATTAGATTATGGGTCATAGTTATAAAGTTGAAATTTATTCATTTTCATAATTGTGGAGAGTCCATTTTGTAGTGACATAGTGACCCTCTTTCTTCATGTCTCATTATTCATTTTGTCTTGACTTGATACATAAATATTCTAGATATCCAATTCATCCCTATTGTTAATCGTCAAACTAAAGTATT